TTGATTCTTTCTTTGCTTTGCCATTTTTTTTTTTAGGAACCATATGCATTCAAAAGTGCGCGTATGGTTCCTAAAAGGGATAAAATTTTATCCTAATCAACCGACTTCATCGAGAAAGATTACTTTTTTTAGGAGACTCCATAGAGGACGAACTAGCAAATCAAGTTATGGGGCTCATGCTATTTCTCAATATAGAGGATAAGGACTTAGAACAATGGTTATTTATAAACTCACCTGGCGGGTGGATAGTACCCGGAGTAGGCATTTATGATATGATGCAACTTGTGATACCAGATGTAAATACAGTATGTATGGGAGTCGCCGCTTCAATGGCATCTTTCGTTCTGGTCGGAGGCGAAATTACCAAACGCTTAGCATTCCTTCGCGCTTGGCGCCAATGTATCTTTAACCTTAGTTGAGAGGTTGAGAGAAAGCTTTTTTAGAAATGAAATAAAAAAGTAAAGTTATAAATGACATAAGAAAGTAATGAAGACTATATGCCTTAGCCGGGTAAAATGAATAAGACTACTGAGTAACAATAGCATGGCATTCCAATTCGGTATGAACATACCCATATGGTTTTTCATAACGTGAGATTGTGTATCGGGGGAGCTGGCTTAGACAAAATATCTTTCCGATCAAGGAATACCTCTGAATATCTCTCAGCAATTCATTTTAGTGTCGCAAATATTTTTGGTTTCACGCGACAAATGATTTTGCCAAATTTATGTTATCGAAGAGTACTAAAAAAAAAAGAAACTTTGGGATTGCTCGATCTCATATGAGTTAAATTCCCAAATAACCAAAGCACGGAAGCAACGGAATCATCATACTCCTTTTTCACTCTCCCAAAAGCAAGGATGTTAAATGGGCGGATAATTTCTGGATCCAATAGATCTTTTTTTTTCCCGTGGAAGGGAAAAAAAATCCCATTGTGGAGCCGTATGCAATGCCCCAAAATTGCCTGTACGGTTGTTGAATTTTATCTATATTGGATTGTCCTTTTATCAATCTATATTGTCGTTTGCTTCTATTATATATATACTCCGCTTCTTCTTATTCTTTAGCTCTTTCCTTTACCCGATAGAAGATAGAGGGACCTTTCATTATGTTATATCATCAGGGTAATGATGCACCAACCTGCTGGTACCTTTTATCAGCAAGAAATACCAGGATATACGCTAGAATCGAGAGCAATTTCAGAGTTTCGCGACAGAATCGTAAAAATATATTCCGTACGAACACAACAACCCCACTGGGTTATAGCCGCCGACCTGGAAAGAGATACTTTTATGGACGCAAGCGAAGCCAAAGAGTATGGAATTATAGATCTTATAGCAGAATCAGTCCTAAATACCGGCTAAAATACCGGGGAGTTAAGTAAAAATTACCCCACCACCGAATTTACACTCCGGATTTACATTGTCCTCTAAGATTCGCACTCATGAAACAAAATACGTTAGCATCTTAGAACCAAGGAAACAGAGCCAACGCCCCAATAGAAATGTCGGTCTACTTCCATTCCATTCGAGGATCCTAAAGACATCGATCGTATTGTTGATCTCTTATCTTGTTCGTTTACAGATTCGGAATGAGAAATTATTATCCCGCTCCATCCGAACTAAAAAAAAAGGGTATAAAAAATATCGTTATTACTTTTCATTGATGAGTTTAATTCAAGGATTTCGAGTTCTAATTTCATAAATCGATTTTTTGGGGGAGGGTTACTAGGAGGGGATAAGGATAGTTGGTAGGTTCAATTCCTAACCGGATGATTATGTTTTTTTTTTCTTCTATTTAATATATTTAATACTAGAAGAAAAAAAAAAACATAACCATCCGGTTAGGATCGATCTAAACCAGCCCATTTTGTATATGATTCAGCATGCCAACTATTAAACAACTTATTAGAAACACAAGACAGCCAATCAAAAATGTCACAAAATCCCCCGCTCTTCGGGGATGTCCTCAGCGTCGAGGAACATGTACTAGGGTGTATGTGCGACTCGTTCAAATCATAAGATAAGCTGGAACAAAAGAAAGAAAACGCTTTTTCCAGTATCAATGACCAGTACCAATGAATAGGATGGAATTTTTCCATTCACTATCTAACAAAAGACCTACATTGTGTATGAAATTTATGGTTTCTATTGGTGCAAATCCAATCACCTTAATTGTAGATGATAAGCAACTCCCAGTGGTAGCAAATGGTTGTCCATTAAGCGGGGGAATTGGTATTTAGGAAGCAGAAAAATTATGCTCTCACTCTTGCAAGAACGGACTAACAGGGTCAGCTACCTAGCCAACTTTCATAATTAAATGCCGTTACTGTATGAGTAGATCTCATTGTGAAAAGATCTATTATTGGATAATTCATGGGTAGAGTCAAAGAATGTGAACTGTACAAGTTACTAATAACATTGATTGAATGGGGAAGGAGCTCCGGTGTATAGAGAGGACCTCACCGTTTACGAAGTAACCATAGAAACGAAGGAACCCACTATTTATTTATAAATTTCCCTTTACTAGGTATTCCTACTTTAATACAATACTCTATTTATACTCAATTTGAAATTGAATATTTTTGGATACCTAGTATCAATACAATTTCTTATTTCGAGGTGAAATGCCCGTAAAAAAAAATCGTGGTTGGGAAGGTCAGAGCAGCAAAAGCCATTGGAATTTGTATTTTATACATCGGAAGAATCCGTTTTGTTATTAATAGACTAGGAAAGACGAGAGGGATGACTGAAAGAAAAAATAAATTAAGTTATTCATCAAAGTTTATTTTGCTTCAATGACCAGAACTAGACGAGGGTATATAGCTCGTAGACGTAGAACAAAAACGCGTTTATGTGTATCAACCTTTCGAGGGTCCCATTCAAGACTTATGCGAACTGCTATTCAACAAAGAATTCGAGCTTTGGCTTCTTCTCATCGGGATAGGGGAAGCCGAAAGATAAATTTTCGTCGTCTGTGGATCACTCGAATAAATGCAGTAATTCGCGAGAACGGGGTATCCTATAGTTATAGTAGATCCATAAATAATCTGTACAAGAGACGGTTGCTTCTTAATCGTAAAATTCTTGCACAACTAGCCATATCAAATACAAATTGTCTTTATACAATTTCCAATGAGATCATTAAATAAGGAGATTGATTGGGGGAATTCATCGGAATGCTTTAAAGGGAGGTCCCCCGGAGAATGAACTCCGGGAAGGGAGAGTAAAAAGAAATAGGATTATTATAAAGTAGTCAAAATAACTGAATGCGTTTCCATAAAAAAAGGTTTCTTCTTCATTTTTGAATTTTGATTCAATCAATTGAGAAATAGACCTATTTCTTTCTGGTTCGAGTACCCGTAGTTCTAGGAGTATACTTAGTTCTATTCGCAGATTCTTCATTACGAAGAAAAGGTAACGAAGATAAAGTACGAGCTTGTTTTATAGCAATAGTAATTAATCGTTGTTGTTTCAAAGTCAATCTATTCACTCGTCTAGATAATATTTTTCCTTGCTCACTAATAAATCGACTAATTAAACTTATGTTTCTATAATCAATTCGATCCCCCGGTCCAATTGGGGGCAAACGCCTACGAAAAGATCGCTTGGATTTAAGAAAAAGCTTGGATTTTTCCATGGTTTATTCCTTATCTCTAAAATCCTATTTCTTAATTCTCATTTTGGATTTGACGGAAATAGGAGTTGATTGGTTTATTTGTTTATTTTATAATTATATGTAATTTTGAAAAATTTGTTCCCCTTTCTTGAATCCTGAAGGGAAGGTACACGCGGTTTTCTTTGATCTATTTCTTTATCTCCCCATGAATCATATGTTTGTAACAATAGGGACAGAATTTTCTCAATTCCAGTCGACTAGGCGTATTGTGTCGATTCTTTTGGGTAATATATCTGGAAATGCCTGGTGATTCCTTATTACTATCCTTTCGACAACTGTTACATTCCAAAATAACTGTTATTCTGACATCTTTACCCTTCGCCATGAACCTAACCTCCTTTGAATTTTGGATTCACTCAATTCTTTTCTTTCATTTTCGATCCGAAACAAAAAAAAAAAAAATAAGTTGCTAACCTGAAATCCTATTATGAAAGATTTTGTTACAATCAATAGAGAAAAAAGAAAAATAAGTAATACAATGATTTCTAACTATTAATTATTTAGATAGAATCTCGGTATAGTAATATAGTAATAGTATTTCATTTAAGTATCTTGTATAATTTTGTTGCCCTCTATGATTTTAATATATTAATATAATAATATTAAATTAATTCGAGCCTGAGCCCAAATTTCGATGCGGTTGAACCCACTTTTTTTTTTCTTTAATCCTCAAAAAAATGACAAAAGAGCAAAACAAAGAAAGGAAGAGAAAGGGAGAGGGATTCATCAGAGAGAATTTAGCGTATCTCTAATCTTTTTAAGCCCTTCCTATGTCAATAACTAGAATGAAAAAAATGGGAATGTCAACGCATCCGGGAATAAACGATTGATCTCTATCAATAAACCTGCTAAAGACCCAAACCATAGAGTACTTAGTACAGGTGCCACAGAAAGATATGTTTTTAGATTTCGCATTGAAAAGCCTCCTTTTTTTGTAATACATATATGATCATATGCATATGTAGTTAAGGATCGCTTGTATTTGTACGCGAAATTCTTAACTAAAATAGATATATAAAACAACCCAGTAGATGAGATTTTCCTTTCCTTACAACAGAGAAAAGGGCGTTTCCCTCTTTCGGAGCATTGCCGATAAAGATTTATTTATATGTTGGGTTTACTATGTCTATAATGTATATAATTTTTTTATTTATTATATGTTATATGAGCCATGAGAAAAAAAAAAGAATAAATGGCAAGAGAATTCCTATATCCATGTAGGAAATAACGATGTGGAAAACAGGACGTGGATTCTCTACAATGACACTGTAGGACAATTGAAATGAAAGGGATGTAGCGCAGCTTGGTAGCGCGTTTGTTTT